ACCTAGCGTGACTAACAAGAACACAGAATCACGCTCTGTAGGATTTGAACCTACGACATCGGGTTTTGGAGACCCACGTTCTACCGAACTGAACTAAGAGCGCTTTATTATCACAAAGAATATTTTGTGACCCCAATATGTCTTGGATATATACTATCAAAAAATTAAAGATTTCTTATGGATATCCAATTTTCTTTTAATCGATCTTCCCCGTTACTGTTCAGAAGAGAAGTAATAGGTAGGGATGACAGGATTCGAACCCGTGACATTTTGTACCCAAAACAAACGCGCTACCAAGCTGCGCTACATCCCTTTCAATTGGTCTACAGTGTCATTGTAGAGAATCCCGGTTTTGTTTTCCATATCTTTATTTCTTCCATTGATATAGATAAATATCTTGTCATTTCTTCGTTTTGGTTTCTAATAAATAGAATTATACTAAATAAAAATAGTAAAGGACTTCTATTCTATTTCTATTATATAATTCTATTTCTATTATATTAAAGTATGAAATAAATATGAGATCCTGTAAAAAAATGAGTATTTTTCGCAAATTTCTAGCCTAAAGGCGCATATTTATTTCTTTTAAGATTAAATAAAAGAGTACAATTTATTTTGTACATTTCAACTTGAATTAGGGATTCCGCGTATAAATAAAAGTGGCCAATCATTAAGTACATATACACATCTGGTTATATATGTATTACCATTATATATTAGAAATAATAAAGAAGGAGGAGAATTTAAAATGCGAGATCTAAAAACATATCTCTCCGTGGCACCGGTAGTAAGTACTCTATGGTTCGGATCTTTAGCAGGTTTATTGATAGAGATCAATCGTTTTTTTCCGGATGCGTTGATATTCCCCTTTTTTTAATTCTTGTTATTGCTATGGTAGGGGGGGGGGAAGGATTAGAGATAGAATCAAATATCTGTAACTAATCCCTTCCCTTCTTTTTTTTTTCGAATATATATTCGAAAAAAAAAAGGGGGGGGTTCCCCTCGTTGAAACTAGTAACTCGGGCCAGGCTCAAATTTTAATAAAATTAATAAAAAATAGAGTGAAATGTGATGGTTGGGGCAACAATATCATACAAGATACTTAAATAAAAATGAAATGCTGTTCGGCAATTTAAAATTCTAAATCTAGTAATATAGCTAGAAATCATTATATTACTTAATTTATTACTATATTGTTATTTTTACTATATTGATTTATATTGATTTATTGCAACGAAATCTTTCTTTCATAATTAGATTTAGAGTTACCTGTTTTTTTTGTTCCTTTCTTCTTCCTCATTTCGGATCGGAAAATTAAAGAATTGAATGAATCAAAAACCAAAGGAGGCTCATGGCCAAGGGTAAAGATGTCCGAGTAACGGTGATTTTGGAATGTACCAGTTGTGTTCGAAATCGTGTTAATAAGGAATCAACGGGCATTTCCAGATATATTACTCAAAAGAATCGACATAATACGCCTAGTCGATTGGAATTGAAAAAATTCTGTCCCTGTTGTTACAAACATACGATTCACGGGGAGATAAAGAAATAGATCGAGCCGGTCGCTCGTGTGTCAGTTTTCCGTTCCAAGGAAGATTAAAAATGACATATTAGATATATCTAATATATATTAATTTAAATATAAACAAACCAAATCCTATTTCGATCAGATCAACTGTGATGGATAATTAAGAAATAGGATTCGGGTCTTTTCTTTAGGATAAGGAATAAACAAACCATGGATAAATCCAAGCGAATCTTTCTGAAATCCAAGCGATCTTTTCGTAGGCGTTTGCCTCCGATTCAATCGGGGGATCGAATTGATTATAGAAACATGAGTTTAATTAGTCGATTTATTAGCGAACAAGGAAAAATATTATCTAGACGAGTGAATCGATTGACCTTAAAACAACAACGATTAATTACTATTGCTATAAAACAAGCTCGTATTTTATCTCCGTTACCTTTTCTTAATAATGAGAAACAATTTGAAAGAAGCGAGTCAACCACTAGAACTCCGGGTCTTCGAACCAGAAAAAAATAGGATGACTCTTGAATTGAATCAAAAAAATTCCAATCCAAACTCAAATGTGGATTGACGCTTTTTTTTCTAAAAATAGGAAATCCAGATTTGATTGTCGTGTCATTTGAAAAAAAAAAATAGGGGAAGTATAAGAAATACTTTTTATTGAACGTGTTTCTTCATTTTGATGACGATTTCATATTTTATTATACTAATTTCTACTCTACCTTCCCAGAGTTCATTTTCCAGGGAACTCCGTTTAAACCATTCCAACGGATTCCTTTCAATCTCTTTATTTTATGATCTCATTGGAAATCATATAAAGACAACTCTTATTTAATATAGCTATTTGGGCAAGTATTTTACGATTAAGAAGCAACTGTTTCTTGTACAGATTGTTTATTAATCTACTATAACTAAAGTATACTTTATTGTCTCGAATTACTGCATTTATACGAGTGATCCACAAACGACGAAAATCTCTCTTTTGTCTACCCCTATCCCTATGAGCCGAAACCAAAGCTCTTATTTTCTGTTGAGTAATAGTCCGAGTAAGTCTTGAATGAGCCCCGCGAAAACTTGATGCAAATAAACGGATTTTTGTTCTACGTCTTCGAGCTATATACCCTCGTTTAATTCTGGTCATTGAATAAATGTAAATGAAACTTTGATGAATAACTAATTGATTTCCTTTCTTTCAGTTATTCCCTTCCCGTGTCCTAGTCTATTAATAACAAAACGGATTCTTCCAATGTATAAAATAAAAATTCCAATGGCTTTTGCTACTCTAACCTTCCCGACCACGATTTTTTTTTAGGCATTTCGCCTAGAAATAAAATAGAAATAAAAATTGTATTGATACTAGGTATCAAAAACACATAGTAAATAAAAAGTAATAAATAAAAATAGATTCTAGTGGGTTCCATCGTTTCTATGGTTACTTCTTAAACGGCGAGGTCCTCTCTATACACCGGAGCCCTTCCTTCATTTAATGAATGTTATTGTTAACTTGTACAGTTCACATCCTTTGGCTCTACCAAAAATTATCTAGTACTAGGTCTTTCACAACGAGATCTATTTATACAGTAACGGTATTTAATTATGAAGATTTGCTGAGTAGCTGACCCTATTAGTCCGTTGTTTCAAGAATAAGGCCTAAAATTTTGACTTTTTAAAATAAGATTTCCCCTGCTTAATGAATACCATTTGCTATCAATGGGGAATCCTTCTCATCTTAAATTTAAAATTGAGGTGATTGGATTTGCACCAACGGGAACCATACATTTGATACCCCAATCGAAGGATAGATCTTTTTTTTTAAGTTATTGAATATTCAATGGAGTTCGTCCATTCTATCCTACTCACTGGTACGGATTGGTGATACTGGATCAATTGTTTTCTTTCTTTTATCCTAGTCCACGGTCTGAACGAGTCGCACATACACCCTAGTACATGTTCCTCGTCGCTGAGGACATCCTCCAAGAGCGGGGGATTTCGTGACATTTCTGATTGGCTGTCTTGTGTTTCTAATAAGTTGTTTAATAGTTGGCATGTTGAATCATATATATATAATGGGCTGGTTTAGATCGATCTTAACCGGATCCTTAGAAATTCTTTTTTTTCTATATTATAAATTTCTATATATAGAAATTTATAAATAGAATAGTAATAGATATAAATAGAATAGTAAATTCGGTAAGAAGATAAAATATCAAATCACGAATTCGTGTGAAATCCTTGTTTTTTTTTATTCAGTCGCTACAAGATCAACAATTCCATGAGTTTGGGCTTCTGTTGCTGACATAAAAACATCTCTTTCCATGTCTTCGGATACAACCCATAAGGGTTTGCCTGTCCTTTGGGCATAAACCCTTGTGATGGTTTCGCGCAGCTTCAGCAGCTCTTCCGCTTCCAAGACAAATTCTCCCGTCTGTGCCTCATAAAAAGAACTAGCGGGTTGATGGATCATTACCCTGATGATATAATCTATGATATAACATAAAAAATGTTTCTTCTATACTCGCATGATGAAAGTGAAAGGTGAGTAGATAAAGACTAATCAAAAAAGATATAATTGAACAACCGTACAGGCATTTTTTGCGCATTGCATACGGCTCTATAATGGAATTTACTTTTACCTTACTTACATTGAAGAAATAGAAAAAAAAAATGATAGAGTCTATCAGACTCAGGTTGGTAAATAATCCAATAACCGCCCTTCCTTTTGTAGTAGTTCAAAAATACTATAAAAATACTATGATGGTTCCGTTGCTTTATATATTTATTTCGTCTGTTATTTAGCAATCCCAAAGTTTCTTTTTTTTTTTCAAATAAAAAAACAAGATTTATTTTTATATTCTTTTATAACCTAAATATTGTTAGCCCCCTGGTGTGAAAACAAAAAAGTTTGTGACGCTGAAATAGGCCTCCCGACGGATTGACTAAACTCGAAAATGCCTTTTTATCTCATACTACTCTTTCGATACGTAATCTAACGGTTTAAATAAAAAACATTTCTCATATCGAATTCGAAGTGCCATGCTATTATTACTTAAATATTCATATAGAGCGAAGGCATAGTTTTCTTTTTTCTCTCAAATCAAATAAAAAACTCATTGGCGCCGAGCGTGAGGGAATGCTAGACGTTTGGTAATTTCCCCTCCGACAAGAATAAAAGATCCCATCGAAGCCGCTAATCCCATGCATATTGTCTGTATATCTGGTCGCACAAATTGCATAGTATCATAAATAGCTACTCCGGGTATTACCCACCCGCCAGGAGAGTTTATAAACAAATAAAGATCTTTGGTATCATCCTCTATGCTGAGATATACCATAAGACCAATAAGTTGATTCGAGATCTCGCTATCAACCCCTTGGCCTAAAAAAAGTAATCTTTCTCGATAAAGTCGGTTGATTGGGATAAAATGGTATCCCTTAGAAACCGTACATGCACCTTTTGATGCATACGGTTCAACAAAAATCATGAAAAAAGAGAATCAATGTGTAGATTCTAGCTTTTTTTTTCATAACAGGTTTTTTAACTTATAACTTAATAAAAATAAAATAGATAAAATGGACTTTTCTTTCATTTTTCACGAAAGATGAGTTTTGGCCTGTTTTGTTTATCTAAAAAAATTGCTAAGCTTATCTGACTAACTTCTCATTGATGTATTGTTTCATCGAGATACAATTTTAATCGCGATGTAATTTTCTTGTTCCTGACTAGGCTTCTTCAATTTTTTTAGGTTTATGCTCTACTCCGCGTAAAGATCCGCCCGATTTGGATTTGTACATATAGGACAAATGCCCCAATACCACGTCCTTTTGCTACGACTTCCCTATTTTTTTTTATTCATTTCATGTCTTCCAACAAATATTCAACGCATTCATCATATTACTCGATTGATTAGCATCACTTTTATTTCTAAATATCTAAATAAATCGAAATAACTAAAATATGATATAAATATGATATTAAGTCGTAATCATAAATATATTAAATATATTTATTACCAATTGGTTTTTTTCTAAACGGAGCCTGGATACTTCATTTAATTGGTCTAACCAAGCCAACCATAAATTATTCTAATTGATAATATTAATCCGTATACCCTCCCTAAAAAATGGATCTAATTGCACTTCACGCTCCAAATTTTTGATAATTGAATCAATCTTTCTCGGGCGAAAGAGGGAATATCTCGATCGGGGAAGAGAACGGGGAAATACCGTATGCCCAATATATCTGACAAGTCGCACTATACGTCAATCCACAATGCATCTTCCTCTCCAGGACTTCGAAAGGGTACTCTTGGAACACCAATAGGCATTAAATAAAAGAAAAATTAAGTACTATATCTCACTTTGATGTGAAAGCGTAACAGTGGGTTTAGTGGCCTAATGCTATTGATTTTTTTATCCCATTTTATCCATAGATTGACTAAGTTCATAAAATAAAAAAAAAGAAGACAAAATGAATTAAGGAAAATTCTTCCAAATGAGTCCTTTGAATAATGAACAAATATATATAGATTCACCCATATAAAATGGTATCAACCCCTTACCATTGCGTATTGTTACTTATCGGGTATAGAATAGATCTGCTTCTTTTTGTTCCTACGAACAAAAAAGTTTCATTATTACTAAAAGTAATTATTACGCAAAGCATCAAACAAATATTAATGCTTTCCCCGAGAGAATCCCCTAAAAAAGGGGGTCCATAGCATAGCTTTTTTCAATGCAATAAAGTTACATTGTGTCTATTTTTCGTTGATAAAGGGGTATTTCCATGGGTTTGCCTTGGTATCGTGTTCATACCGTCGTATTGAATGATCCGGGTCGTTTGATTGCTGTCCATATAATGCATACAGCTCTGGTTGCTGGTTGGGCCGGTTCGATGGCTCTATACGAATTAGCCGTTTTTGATCCCTCTGATCCTGTTCTTGATCCAATGTGGCGACAGGGTATGTTCGTTATACCCTTCATGACTCGTTTAGGAATAACGAATTCGTGGGGCGGTTGGAGTATCACAGGAGGGACTGTAACGAATCCGGGTATTTGGAGTTACGAAGGTGTGGCCGGGGCACATATTGTGTTTTCTGGCTTGTGTTTTTTGGCAGCTATCTGGCATTGGGTGTATTGGGATCTAGAAATATTTACTGATGAACGTACAGGAAAACCCTCTTTGGATTTGCCTAAAATCTTTGGAATTCATTTATTTCTCTCAGGGGTGGCTTGCTTTGGTTTTGGTGCATTTCATGTAACAGGATTGTATGGCCCTGGAATATGGGTGTCCGATCCTTATGGATTAACTGGAAGGGTACAGGCCGTAAATCCAGCGTGGGGTGTGGAAGGTTTTGATCCTTTTGTTCCGGGAGGAATAGCTTCTCACCATATTGCAGCAGGGACCTTAGGCATATTGGCAGGCCTATTTCATCTTAGTGTTCGTCCGCCCCAACGCCTATACAAAGGGTTACGTATGGGAAATATTGAAACCGTCCTTTCCAGTAGTATTGCTGCTGTCTTTTTTGCAGCTTTTGTAGTTGCTGGAACTATGTGGTATGGTTCAGCAACTACCCCGATTGAATTGTTTGGTCCGACGCGCTATCAATGGGATCAAGGATACTTCCAACAAGAAATATATCGAAGAATTGGTGCTGGCTTAGCCGAAAATCAAAGTTTATCTGAAGCTTGGTCTAAAATTCCTGAAAAACTAGCTTTTTATGATTACATCGGTAATAATCCGGCAAAAGGGGGATTATTCAGAGCGGGTTCAATGGACAACGGGGATGGAATAGCTGTTGGGTGGTTAGGACATCCTATCTTTAGAGATAAAGAGGGGCATGAACTTTTTGTACGTCGTATGCCGACGTTTTTTGAAACATTTCCAGTTGTTTTGGTCGATGGGGACGGAATTGTTAGAGCTGATGTTCCTTTTAGACGGGCAGAATCAAAATATAGTGTCGAACAAGTAGGTGTAACTGTTGAGTTCTATGGCGGCGAACTAAATGGAGTCAGTTATAGTGACCCTGCTACTGTGAAAAAATATGCTAGACGTGCTCAATTGGGTGAAATTTTTGAATTAGACCGTGCTACTTTGAAATCCGATGGTGTTTTTCGTAGCAGTCCAAGGGGTTGGTTTACATTTGGGCATGCTTCGTTTGCTTTGCTCTTCTTTTTCGGACACATTTGGCATGGTGCTAGAACCCTATTTAGAGATGTTTTTGCTGGTATTGATCCAGATTTAGATGCTCAAGTGGAATTTGGGGCATTCCAAAAACTTGGAGATCCAACTACAAGAAGACAGGGGGTTTGATACATATTGCTTTGTTACCTTTCGTTTTTATTTTATTTGACTGACTATAGGGTTGGGGTACTGGATAAATCTTGATTTGACATTTGGCCTTTTCTTTGACTTTTGTTCTTTCTTTATCCAGGAGACGGTCCAAAATAAACAGCTATGGAAGCTATAATTGTAAACCACGATCGAATCTATGGAAGCATTGGTTTATACATTCCTTTTAGTCTCAACTCTAGGAATAATTTTTTTCGCTATCTTTTTTCGCGAACCGCCTAAAGTTCCAACTAAAAAGTAAAATGGTGAAATGATTTTTCATTATCTCAATTGAAAATAATGATCCTCCCACTATTGGGAGGATCGTTACTTCGACTAGTCCCCGTGTTCCTCGAATGGATCTCTTAGTTGTTGAGAGGGTTGCCCAAACGCAGTATATAAGGCGTACCCGGTAAAACTTACAAGTAACCCAGATAAAAAGATGGCAACTAGGGTTGCTGTTTCCATTATTATATAGTTTTAAGACATTATGTAGTTTTAAGACCACAATGGATCTATGATAAGATCATTTATTTACAACGGAATGGTATACAAAGTCAACAGATCTTAATGAATATAAAATATTATGGCTACACAAACCGTTGAGGGTAGTTCTAGATCTGGTCGCCCCAAACGAACTAATGCTGGGAGTTTATTGAAACCATTGAATTCAGAATATGGTAAAGTAGCTCCTGGTTGGGGAACTACTCCTTTGATGGGTCTCGCAATGGCTCTATTTGCAGTATTTCTATCTATTATTTTGGAGATTTATAATTCTTCCATTTTACTAGATGGAATTTCAATGAATTAGATTTAATGAATTAAATTTACAAGAACCATTAACTAGCTTTTTCAATACAAAGTGAAGCATTTAGTTTTCTGATTTTTATCCCAATCTATTTTGGTAGTTCGACCGTGGAATTTCTTTTTTCTGTATTTCCGGAATATGAGTGTGTGACTTGTTATAATTGATCCTATGGCTAGTACAGAGAATAGATCTGTCATCTTGATAGAGATGGTTTTACTTCGTCGGATATTCATTTTTGTATCTGGAGCACGGAATATATGAAATAGATTACATTACAAAGTATTAGAACTATGATTCATACTTAATAGTCAGACCTCGTAGCCGGAAAAATTTTAAAGAGTTAGAAGTTATAAATAGAAAATTTTTTTTCTTTCAAACTTCCGTTTAGACTTATTTTGATCAAAGGACAAAGATTTCTTTTGATTTTTCGTCATTAGATCTAGTCATTGAATAAGTGATCATCCAACGGTTCTTACTCAGGGAATTTTGGGACTTATTTTGAGAAGGTTTTATTGAATCGTCGTGGTTCTAGTATGAATCTGAGGTTTTAATCGATTCATAGGGTCTTAACAAGAGAATTCCTATCAATAAAAAAACAACAGTAAAGCTGCATTACACATAAATAACAACAAAGAAAATAGGTAAATAGAAGATTCAAGAGGCCTATAATGATCAATATAGAGACGAATGAGCCGACTTGATTTTTTGGCATTATAACCACAAAGAATAGTTTTCGTGTTTTTTATTCTTTACATATCTTAAGAAAAAAAAAAAGGAATGCATAGAATTCATAAATTTAAAACTTTCTATTCCACACATCCGTTAGAACTATAGTATTGGGGTGTTTATGTTTGAGCCGTACGAGATGAAATTTTCATATACGGTTCTCGGGGGGGGGTCTCCTTGTTTTACCTATCTCAATAAAATCTATGATTGGTTCGAAGAACGTCTTGAGATTCAGGCAATTGCAGATGATATAACTAGTAAATATGTTCCTCCTCACGTCAACATATTTTATTGTCTAGGAGGAATTACGCTTACTTGTTTTTTAGTACAAGTAGCTACGGGATTTGCTATGACTTTTTATTATCGTCCAACCGTTACAGAGGCTTTTGCTTCTGTTCAATATATAATGACTGAAGCTAACTTTGGTTGGTTAATCCGATCAGTTCATCGATGGTCGGCAAGTATGATGGTCCTAATGATGATTCTGCACGTATTTCGTGTGTATCTCACTGGTGGTTTTAAAAAACCTCGTGAATTGACTTGGGTTACTGGTGTGGTTTTGGGTGTATTGACCGCATCTTTTGGTGTAACTGGCTATTCCTTACCTTGG